TCTAAGTGGAGACAGAATAAAGCGTCCATAATAAAGACGTTTACTGTCTTCTCTTGATTCAACACACTTCCACTGTAGTGTCCGAGTAGATACTCTTACTTTCTCTCGAACCATAATAATATTCTTTTTTTGATTGAATCATTTATTTCTCTTGTTTCTCTTTAAATTTCCTCAATGTTCACTTCTATTTACGTTTTTTTTTCGGGGGTCTGCAACCATTATGTGGGACAGGGGTTATATCCCGTACGAAAGTTAATCGTATACCACTTTTAGAAATAGTTCGTAATGCTGCGTCTCTTCCGCGACCGGTACCCTTTAGCTTGACTTTTGCTCGTTGCATACCCTGACCCACTACTGGACGAATAGCATCTGCTGTTGCAGTTTGAGCGGCAAAGGGTGTCCTTTTTCTCGGACCCTTGAATCTACAAGTACCCGCCGAGGACCAAGAAACCACCCGACCCCGTCCGTCTGTAACCGTGACAATGGTATTATGGAAACTTGTTTGAACATGAATAACCCCCCTTGGTATTTTACGTACACTCTTATGTGAACGAAAACGTCCATATCTACGTGAACCAAAACGTCCATGTCTACGAAAACTAATAAAACGAGTTCCTTTTGCCATATTTTACCATCTTCTAAAAATGAGTCCCATATTTTATCATCTTTTTCTCATCTTCTAAATATGAGTTAGAGATATATGGATATATCCATTTCATGTCAAAACAGATTCCTTATTTGTACATCGAGTCCTTTAGTGAGTCTGATTATCCTTGTCTTTTTTTATGTCTCGGGTTGGAACAAATTACTCGAATGTGTCCCCGCCTACGGGTTAGGCGACATTTTTGACAAATTTTACGAACAGAAGCTCTTTTTTTCATATTTGTCATTCCTTAATCTTACTTCATTTTGAATCTACTTCTTCTTCTTCTTGGAAGAAACAAAGTTTCTTGAAATTTTTCATCTCGAATCGTATTGAATAAAAACCACCTAATCCTCGGAATCATCCTCCGAATCCTTGGGCTTGGGGATGGGGGGGAGTCGATAAATTATACGTCCTTTGGTTAAATCATAATGGCTTAGTTCAATTTGGACTCTATCTCCTTGCATTATCCGTATAGAATTACGCCGGATCTTTCCTGAAATATAACCTAGAACCCGGGCTCCATTATCTAACTGAACCCGGAACATACCATTGGGATGCGCTTCTGTGACTAAACCCTCAACAACCCATTTTGCGTCTTTTTCCTTCATTTTAGATTAAACCTCCTTAAACTATTAACTAATGGAGTAAAAACGATATTAGACAACTCATTCCTTTTCCTTTTTTTTGGAAAAAGTCTCTTGAAACTTCCAATTTCCAAAGATATGAATATTACCATATACAACACAAAATTTCCCCTCCCATTCCGTGGAGTCGAGCCTCTCGGTCTGTCATTATACCTCGAGAAGTAGAAAGAATTACAATCCCTATCCCACCGAAAATTCTAGGAATTCGTTGAGAGTTAGAATAGATTCGTAGACCCGGTCGACTGATACGTTTTAATTTAAAACTGAACAAATTTTTATGGGGTATTTTCCTATTCCACTGCAGGTTTAAAATCAAAAAGGATTTGTTTTTTTCTCGATGTTTTCTAACGTTTTCAATAAAACCTTCTCGGAAAAGTATTTTAACAATATTTTCGGTAATATTAGTAGATGCGATGCGAACCACTCTTTTTTTATCCATATAAGCATTTCGTATAGAGGTTAGTATCTCAGCAATGGCATCCCTACACATGATGAACTAAAATTATGGGTGTCCCAAAATTCGATATAATTAACATGTTTTTCTTTTTTTTTTTACTATTGTTTTATTTTTTTATGAATATGAATTATTAAATAAAGGTATATGCGTGAGATACAATTTACTAATTAATCTAGTTCTGAATCTATTTCTTTCGAATTTCTTTCAAATATCCCACTATAAAGATATCAGTGATTTCATTTTATAATACCTCGGGAGCTATTGAAAGTATTTTAGTAAAACCGAATTGTCTCAATTCTTCGGGGATCGCACCAAAAACTCGACTTCCTTTTGGATTTCCTTTTTGATCAATGACAATTGCAGCATTGTCATCATATCGTATTATCATACCGCAGTCACGTTTAAGTTCTTTACAGGTACGAACAATTACAGCTCTGACTACTTCTGATTTTTCTAGGGACATATGGGGTACTGCTTCTTTAATCACAGCAACAATAACGTCACCAATATGAGCATATCGACGATTGCTAGCTCCTATGATTCGAATACACATCAATTTTCGAGCCCCGCTGTTATCTGCTACATTTAAATGGGTCTGAGGTTGAATCATATCAATTTTTCGTCTATTCTTCCAATGCAAAGGATGAAGAAAAAAAGGAATATTGTTTGTCAATAAAAAAAAGAAACTTTCATCCCCAAGACTCATTTCTCTTGGTTTACGTTTTTATCCCGAAATAATGAATTGAGTTCGTATAGGCATTTTGGATGCTGCTATAGAAATAGCCCTTCTAGCTATATTTTTAGTGACCCCACCCATTTCATATAGTATTCTACCGGGTTTAACAACAGTTACCCAATATTTAGGGTCTCCCTTCCCCGCACCCATACGTGCTTCGGGAGATCTTGCTGTAACCGGTTTGTCTGGAAATATACGGACCCAGATTTTTCCACCACGGCGTACATTTCGTGTCATTGCTCGTCGACCTGCTTCGATTTGTCTAGATGTGATCCAAGCAGGTTCAAGTGCCTGAAGAGCATATGTACCGAAACAAATATGATTACCTCGATAAGATATTCCCTTCATTCTTCCTCTATGTTGTTTACGGAATCTAGTTCTTTTGGGGTTATAGTTGATGCTTGTTTCACAATTCCATCTCTACTACAGAACCGGACGTGAGAGTTTCTTCTCATCCAGCTCCTCACGAATAAAATAAAAGGATTAAAAACATTGAATTGAAAAATTATTAACATTTTCTAAAAAATAGTTTTTGTTAGAACGTTCCAAAAAATCTTTATTTTGTTCTTTATCCAAGTATTAGCAACTAAAAAAAAAATACAAATAAAGTTTTCGCGGGCGAATATTTACTCTTTCAATCTCTATTTCATTTGTAGGACTCGTTTGTGACTTCTCCCAATAGATGAATTGATCTCCGGTTCATTTCGCCATCCCGACTGGTGAATCATTAAGATTCATCTTTTCAATAAAATCTTTTGCATTCACAGGTTCCATCGTTCCCATCGCTTCGTACTTAATGATTAGGTCCGAATTCTACAGTGGAGCTCATAATCCAATTTATTCCTGAGTCAACCCTCTTAGTCTTTATTGACTCCAAGCTCTTTTTTCTTGATTCATTTTATATTGAATATGGAATTGAATACTTTCATTTAATTTGAATATTTCATAAAATAATTTTTTCTATTTTTTTTATTATTTCATTTTATTATTATTTTTGAATTTCATTTATTTCATTATGGATCAATATGGATGAATCAACTCGTATTGATGCTTTATTACACTGTCTTTTATGAGATGACTCGTAAACCTTACATATTGGAATTCTATATCATTGATATTCTTTTTCTTTCTTTCTCTCGCCCTTCCTTTTATCCACACCATTCTTCTTTCATTTCATTTTGTTTTACATCTAATTAAAGTTTATGCAAAAAATTGTAGTTGCTACAAAGATATGACTGATTTATCATATCTTGACTGGTTCTTTAGATCCAGATAATACGAAGTGATGAGTTGGTTATTAGTTCATACTATAGGGTTGGTCTTTTTTAATCCTAACCCTAAAAAACCAACGAGTCACACACTAAGCATAGCAATTATATTACAAGGTCAATTGAATTTTTATTCAATCCTATAGAATTAGGAATTTGAATTGCTCATTTTTATTCACCAGAAAAAGAAGGAACGAGTTTCTCTTTTTTTGTTCAATCATTTTTTTTTGTTTAATCAATGGATAGAAGGAAAAGGCAAGTAAAGGTTTCTTATTTTTCGTCTATAAATATCCAAATTTTGATACCCAATACCCCATAGATAGTTCGAATTGTATAGCAACAATAATCAATTTTAGCTCGAATGGTTTGTAGGGGAAGCCTACCCCTTCTGATCCATTCGACACGTGCAATATCTTTTCCGTTGATACGCCCTGCCATTTGTACTCGAATTCCTTCTGTATCTGCTTGTTCAGCCAATTCAATAGCCTTTTTCATTGCTTTTCGAAATGAAACTCTATCTTTTAATTGTCCGGCTATAAATTCTGCAAGAATTTTAGGGTTTTGATAAGGTTTTGCAATTTTTGTGATAGCAATCTTAAGTTTTTTTTTCACATAATGAAATTCTTTTTCTAGATTAATCTGCAATTCTTTGATTTTTTCTTTAATTTTTTGCGGTCTATTTTCTATCGGGAATCCCATAAAGATTATGATCTGGATCGAATCAATTGTTTTTTTAATTTCTATACGTGCAATTCCCTCGACGCGGGCGCGGGCGCGGGAGGATATTATCATATTTTTTTGTATATAATTTTGGATAAAATCTCTTATTTTTTGATCTTCTTTTAAACCCTTAGAATAATTTTTTGGTTGTGAAACCCAAAGGGAATGGTGACCTTGGGTTGTACCAAGTCTGAAACCAAGTGGGTTTATTTTTTGTCCCATACTATCCAAATACTATCGATATCATGATATATCATGGTTGTATACTTAGTTTTTCCATCTAGGTTTTTTTAACGAATATATCTGTTCATATTCATCATCTAAAGATATATCTTTCACTCCAATAGTTATATGACAGGTACGTCTTTTTATCGGATAACAATGTCCTCGAGCTCGAGGTTTGAATTTCTTTCTGGTAGTACCCTCGTTAACTTCAGCGTTACTAATGACTAAATTGACTTTGTTGGAACCTATATTATAATTAGCATTTGCTGCTGCAGAATAAACCAATTTTAAAATTGGATAACAT